CAGGTTGGGTCTGTAGGAGATATAATATAAAAGGATGGCTTCGAAAAAGCAGGCTGAATCCCAGGCTGCGAATGAGAATTTTTTCGGTGGTATTGACTGATGCTGTCTGTAGCACAAGGGAAGGGTATTGATGCAAAGATCATCAAGCCTCAATGGAATGGGCCTAGCCAAGTATGGGATAGCCGTTCTGCTAGGCTTCCCCGCCATGTTGATGGGCGCCCCGACCGCTGCTTGGGGTGGGGTAGCATAAGTCGTTTCCAGTGAAGGGGTGAGCGGTTCTCGAGGAGCGAAGCCGCTTTACCGAGTTTACGAGGTGAAGGAGCGATAACTTCGAGGACTGAAATGTTTGGAGTAGTTTAATATGGTATGGTTGAGGATTTTGTGCTACGGGCATAACCATAGGAGAAGGAATCGTCACTAGCGGTTGTTTAGGTGCCGTAGACTGCTTGTTCCATAACAGGGTGGCACAGCACCATAAGGATGATCAGTCTTATTAAGGCTAGCTTGTTGTTGTTTTGGCATGCTTGAAGATGTTTGGCTCTCCATGGGAGCCTTGCCCTCTCTCTTCACATGGTTCACGAACCCACTTCCTGACCCGAGGCTGGTGCTTATAGTAAACCGCCACAGATACTAGGAGTAAGCCTGCAAGTAGTCTTTATTAAGCTGTAAGCCCTAGAGCTCGAGATTGGTTGTTTAAGGTGCTAGTTTTGCAGCAAGAGCTAGTCATTCCCCGCGCTGTAGTAGCTTGAAAGGTAGAAAGAGGATAGATAGTAAACAGCCTTGTTGTAGGATAAGCAGTATATCTTGTCTCCGGCTTAGCCTATAACCCTATAATCCCTGGCGCCCTGTCTTGTAGACGAATTCCCTTCTGTTCCTGTTGCGCTTTCTGGTAGGTTGCCGGGTCAAGGCGTTGTTATTCTTCTTTCGCGCTAGCCCTTGACTTTGACCTTGTGAAACTCTCTTATCTTATTGAGATTGAAGGCTCTATTCTGGCTACTGCTAAAAGAGATGGTACAGCTGCTTTTACTCTGTCTTCCTTAGCAAACGAAGCATTCAAGCCCTCAACTGAGGAATTTTGCCCTCAATCAATAGCCCTAGGCCAACAATCGATCTTGAGGCAGGGAAAGCGAACCTAGCAACCCTTAGACAAGCGAGCTCTAGTACTTTATATCCCTCAACAACCCGAAATGCTATGGTTTGTTGACTTTCTAGTATGCGCCCAGAGGAAAGGTAGTTAGCTAGTTTACTACGTTGAGATGGCACTCTAAAGAAGAGGAAGTTTACTAGGGAAGGGTTCGTCCTTTAGCGCTCACAAACGGGCGAGATGGAAATTCTTTTGATTCTATTTATATAGAGTACTGAAAAGAAGGACTCCCTCTGCCTGACAACCCCAAGTATGGAAATGTGCTAAACTTGCTTTCCTTTCTCATTACCTTGGACTATCGGTTGAGACTCTCCGACATCCGTCAAACTCTTGGTCTATTCCTTAGTTCCATTTCCTTCTAACCCTGTCCCTCCACTCGGTACCTATCTATCTATTTGGAGTAAAGCATGGGTTGTTTTCAGGATAAGAATTAGGCAGTCAGACATCTATAGATAAGATATTTCATTAATAAAGAGGATCTTGATAGGGTGCAAGCCAAGCATGGCCTGACGTACACATAGAAGGAAAAGTCTCACAGTCTCTTACTGACAGACTTTCATTCATTGTTTACTGCTTACTGAGCTTACTTCATGCTTTTCCTGCCTTCGAGCTTAGTTGTTTTTCCTCGTCAATGAAGCTCAGCCGGACTACCTCTTTCTCTTTAGGAAGTTCGATCATAAATTGATCTTGATCCTGTCCTCCTGGTATTAAGCTGGAGTTACTACCTGTTTATTCTGTATTGTATAACTGACCACCGATTACCGATTCCGATTGAATGTCTTAAAGCGACCGCTTTCTTCAATAGAACTGGTAACATACATAGTGAAAGCGTGTTAAAGCAAGGGTCACACAGCGAAAGCGGCAGTTGCTGTTGTTGAAGCGAGGAACCGGTTGAAGGTGCCATTGATCTTCATGTCGGCATCTACCCTGTCCCTTTGAGTAGTGCTTGACGATAGAAGCAAACGAGTTTGCTATGATAGATTGGGCATGTTCTCGCTTACGACTTGGGAGAGTCTGGGACATTCCCTCATGATGGAACGGCTACCTTCTTTGTGTTGTCTACTCAAGGAAAGAGCGGGATACTTAGCGGAAAGGGTGAACAAGGTCGAGCGCGTTCAAACGTTGCTCCAGAGTACCCTCTTGGGCAGCAGTCGAAGAATAGCTAGTGCGCGCATCCCTTGGCAATTTAGCTTTCAATCTGCTAGCTCGACTTCCTGTCCAGTCTGCCTTTGAAGCCTAGTTCCCATTTCCTTCGTGTAAGTGAAATTCCTTTTTTTCATAATAGAGTTAGGTTAAGAAATGCTCTTCGCTGTGGGAAGAACAATCACTTTCTTTTTTTTGCTAGTGCTTTAGGTTGACTTCAGTAGTTCGTAAGCCTTCCGTTCTTGCTTACCAGCTTATGACCTGCGAGTAACTAAAGCTCTACCGGGAAATTCGTATATCAATCCCGATAAAGTAAGGGAATCTCAGTAATCGGTGCTACCCTTGCTTGAGTTTGGGTAAGCCTTAACTGCAAAAGGGAATTCCAGTTAGCTATTGGATTAAGAATCTCTTCCCGGGGACAAAGGCGAATAGGCTAATGGCATTTTTCTCTTTTTTTCCGGGCCAAGGGCGATAACATTTCCACTGCCAGGAGCGGATTCGATTCCCGGGTTTGATCGATTTTCGGACATGGTTAAAGAAACTTTTGGTAACTGCAATCTGCATTACCGAAGCGCGGGCGTTAAGCATCAAGTAGAGGTGCCGAATCCTTGCAATAGGGGTGGGTGGATCAAGCCTTCTCTCTCTCCGGTGTAAGGGGATAAGTTCCGATTGAATAAGTGTTGAGTTGTGACAAGCTATATAGCTGTGACATGGAGCCACTCAACTTCGGTAAGTGAAAGTGAATCCAAGCCCGGTCCCGACTCCTCCTTCATCATTCACATCTCTCTTTCTCATTCCCCGCTTGACATCTTTTTCTCTCAATGGTGCTCTGCTCATTCAGGATAATTTGAAAAACTTAGATCCCGATCGCCTTTTGCTACGGCTTTTTCAGGGCAAATAATGGGCCCGGAGAGGAGAGTAGCTATATTCGAATACCGCGAAATGAGAGGCCGGTCTGAGATCGAAGACTCACCAAGCCAGCACAGGTACATTGGCTCGACTTCCCGATAGGAAAGAATGGCTTGTTTGCAGGATCTTTTTAGAAGATATCATATCCCCGTCGTCAAAGAAAGAGAACTCGTAGAGATAGAGATTCTTACGGAAGAGGTTTCTAATACAGGAGGGTATTAGCTTGCCTTGAATCTTCCTCTGTTGACTGGAAGAGATACCCGAAAGGCATCTTTTCAAAAGGTAAAGAGATTCCGTCCTGCCTTAATGCAGTAAAGTTGGCCAATGCATTTCTATATAAACCAAATAAACATCCATTCTGATCTCATTCTCGCGTACAGACAGAACCAACCCTAAGATCGAAAAGCACTACGGGGGACTCTCTCAACATCTATCAGTAGAGCTATCGCTAAGCTTTCTTTCAGTCCGTTTGGTTAACATGCTTTCAGGCTTGCCAATAGATAGAAAAAAGCTATTCTCTTTACGGGATCTAGAGGCGATCTATATAGAGATCGGTGAAGCGAGCCCATTAGGGGTGTTCTCACCTGTGCTATCAAGAAGAACATTTCCCTGGTAGGCTAAGCCAGAAAGAGAGAAAGAGAATGTTAAAGGGCTGAGTTGCCCCGGATAAGTTGAATCAGTTTATTACTTCTATTTGAACGACTCCGAAGTTATTGCCGAAGACCAATTCAACAAGTGCTAATGCAGTCGGTCAGAGACAGCAGCGGATAAAAGAGCAGCTAGCCCCCTTGGTTGGGGTCGGTTCTTTCCCTCAAAAAGAATGGAAGTAGGATTCGCTAACCAAAGGGCCGGAGTCATTCACACCAACTGATGCCATACTTCTTCAGTCCAAAGGTTTTCCTTCGCCTGACTTTCCGAGGAGAGACTTGGAACCAAAGAAGTAGGGATGTTAATCTCATTCCTTTTGCTTGAATGTGGAAGTTGTACGATCTGCTGCTTCTCTCTCTAGGAATTGACTACCGGCCAGGTATGATGGTTGGGAACTCAGAACCTCTCCTATTATCAGTACCACTCATTTTTTTTTCGGGGTATGGAACAGCCTCGGGCAGTTGAATCACCAGCATCTCTTCCTCGTTTGTTGAGATTGAAATGGAACTCTTCATATATACCTCTCAGAAAGACCGGTAGGGAGAAAGAACTCATGTCGGATATAAAGCAAGGATCACAGATGGTGAATCACATCCCGCCCGGAAGGAGCAAGATGCGCCTGATTCAATCCCAAGACACATATACTGACTTTGCACTCGAGCGAATTGCGAGTTCTTCTTCGATTGCCTACCTTCTTCCTTGCTTGTGAGCTCATGAAAGCAATCCCCGCCTTTCCCGCACGCCTGATTGATCTTATTTCTTATTGGACTGGGAAGGATATAAAGAAAAGAAGAGTCCTTGTTCTACCGATCAGGGCGGTTAGCTACGACGAGCCTGTTCCTCGTGTTGAATGTGTTGAATACCCCGGCTCACTTAGCAGTCGAAAGAAGAGAATCGCTATTTGTCGAACAAGTCCCCTAAGTCTCAGTTGAATTATTATTAGAAACACAAAAAGAATCGTTCTATCTATTTTTTTAGATTTGAGGTCAGGGGCGCGGGTAATGGCATAATCAGAAGCCAAACCCCGAACAGTGACGCGCTTGGGTAGCGGTTTCGGGTACAGAGGCGACGAGAATGGCCTAAGCCTAGTAGGAAAGCGGCGGTGTATGGAGCGCGGACGATCGCCGTCAATTCGTTATCGACCTGGGAGTCGGAGGTGAGTTAGAAGTCAGAAGGTGAACCTGGGACTTTCTTGCCAGTCCTCTGGTAAGCATACCTACAAACAAGGTCTCACGATGAGCCTTCCGCATTAAGCTCACTCACAATCAATCTACGGATAAAAAATAGCTTACTTACGAAGGCGAAGGGAACGAGTGGAGTATACGAAAGGTGGTGGGTGAAAAAAGGTAAGTAGGAACAAGGGTTAGGTTAGGTATCGATCACGATCTGACTCTGTCTTTCCACAGGTGACTGACGCATAGCTCGTAAACTCGCTTACCTTACTTAATTAACATCAAGCCTCTCTCTCCGTTTCGAAAACTGGACATCCAAATGCCTTGCGCTCACGGCCGCTATCGATGGAGGAGCTGGCAGTAGCTGAACTCTGGGAGAGACTGGAAGAGGCCGCGGAAGGGACTGTCGAGATGGTGTAACAAGTGGTGGTGACCACCACAACGGAAGAATTACTATCAGAACCAGTTCAGGCGAAGCAAGGGTCTGCAAGAGAGTTGGGCAACTAAAACAAAACAAAAGTCACACACTTTGAAAGTCAAAGAAAATCCGTCTTACTGGCAGAAAGCACCGGCAATGGTGTCCTCAAGGGAGGAACTATGGCAGGAGTGGACTGGATCTCGGTCTGAGAGACGGCAGGAGGAACTTTGTCGGTCCGCTCAGTCTGATTTGGCTCACTGGCAGGGACAACACCCTAAAAGAGGGACTGCAAAGCAACAGATTGAGCTTTTCGGTTTGCTTGACCCCTTTGACTTACTGGCCTTGTCCGTCTTCTTGGTTGTTGCCTTGGAAGAATTACCCTTCTTCTTCGGCGGCTTCTGACCACCCTTGGCAGACTTGGAGGATCATTTAGCAGGCTTTGGCCAGTGAGTCCCTGGAGCCAGGCCCACGCTCACGTACGAGTGGACGATCGGCTAACGGACCCAACCATCCCGGTAACTCGACTGGCTCTTCTTTGATTGATTGTAATTGAGTTGACTGACTCAGGAACTTTCCCTTAGAATGCACGAGGTGAGCGTCTTTCAATGCTTGCTTTGTTAGTTGAAAAATCGTATTCTAGTTACAGTCAACACAGTAGCTGTAACGTGAGCAGCGCTTCGCTCCTTATTTATCTTATATAGGCTATACCCCGTGCTGAATGAAAAAGTTTCCCCCATTCAATTTGTAGGGACAACCCCTACCTCCTCTCTTCTAGAATGCTTTTAGGCGTTCTGGTTTTGCTTCTCATTAAGAAGCACACCGGGCTTTAGTCGGAATAGGCAAGCGGTGTGCTTTAAGAGTCAAAAAGGAATTCATATAAAGTGGAATGAAGAGGAAGCTTTCTATTTTTCAGTATGGATCACAGTTTGATCCAACCGGTCCCACTCGTTATTCACCCAGCGATTGGATTGAGATTTCCGTATCGGAATCTTCTCCATCTGAGGGAAGTTGTTCTATAGGGGCCCCCCGGTCTCCAATAGTTCCGCTTCTGAGGCGTCCACTGGGATCCGAGATGAGCTCACTTATTATTCCCCAATGGATCTAAATATGGCTGACATGAGTGCTGAATTCAGAAATGTTTGTGTCTTTTTTAAAGAGAAAATCTAATATATAGGGGCGGACTTGCCATCCACCTGGACTGTCGAAGCGATGGGAGCTACCTGGTGTGGCTGGCTTATTTTGATGTTGTTGGGATGAAGGAGATCGATTTTTTTGCCCTAATTGGAGTGGAGCACAGGAGTCTTGCTGTGGAGATGGTTTACTCTGAACTTGAGATTGCTGGTAGGTTTGGGAGTGGAACTTTCTTTGCTGAGAAGCAGGTTGTTGCTGCTGGGTTGTCACAGCTTGGACGTTGTTCCATCTCCCCCTACGTCCCCTTTGGTTGCCTTGAAGTTGCTGGGGAACAGGGAGGGTGAGAACATAGAAGACTGATATCAATTTGAAATCTTTTTCGGTATAGCTCCGCTCCCGGGATGGATGCAAGGAAAATGGATAGCGATCAATAGATACGAAGGGGAGGGCAGGGTATAGAATGGAACTAGATGGATGCTTGCATTAGCGGTTGAGGTGCCAGGAGAGAAAGTCGTAGCCACAATCTGGAACATGCATGAAGCGACCGATTTTTTCGCGTGAGCTAATTCAGTAAGAAACCATATGGTTTAGGGATGAACAAAGAACTATATGCTCTCCATCGTTCGACGGTAGGAATAGGTGGGAGTGAGACCCGAAACAGGGAAGGAATTTATGCAAAAGCGGTGTAGCGTTGAACCGCAGCTTGCTTGCATAATGAGTGAGCCGGGAAACGGGAAGAGCTAGCTGACAATTCAGCATTTTTTTGAATAAACAATCAAAAAATTCGCCTTCACCTTCGGAATTGTGCGGGACTCTATATCACGGGAAAGGGTGGAAGAGAGATGGGGCAACTACCTTTGGGGCCCTACCCAACCTATCTCGACCAACACCCCAGAACAGTGAATTTTGAATAGTCAAAGCTCTCCCGGGTTCTACTGAAATATGAATTCCGCCTGGGGAAGGCTTGCATCAGGCTCCGCAGCCAACCGCCCCGATTCCATCTTCCACCCCGATATATGGCAAACATACCCGGGGGGGCAAACTCTCTGTGTGGGGACATCCCTGGGCCGGAAGCGCTTTTCTTTCTTTTTCTTCACACTAGCAAACAAAATCGATCATATTTCGTATATCAGAAAAAGGAACGATCCGTCAGGTTCAGGATTGATCTCTAATAATGAGTCAGATCGCACCAATATCAATCCATTTTATTCTATTTATTCCAAGGCAAGGGCAATCCCTTAGTCAAAATCAAGGAACTATTCGTACGTTGTTGAATAGGAATAAAGAACGCCAATCTTTGAGAATTTTGTCAGCGGGTGATAAAAGAATCAATTTCAAAAGATCACGAGCTTCTGTAGGCTTAGGAATTCGTTAGGACCTTTAGGGGCTGTTCCTCAAATTGCGAATTTGTTTTCATTTTATCAGTTAATAACTCATAAGAAAATCTCGGTAACGAAATATTCCTATTATGTCAATTTCAAAACAATATTATTGTTTGGATGAAAACGGGGGAATTTCTAATTCCGATCCATGCAGTAACATCGTTTTGAATACATTCAATTTGAATTGGCATTTTCTCCATCATAATTATCATCATAGTTATTGTGATGAAAGACCCACAAGAATTAGCCTTGGACTGTTTCTTTGTGAAAATGTATGTATAGCCAAAGAAAGACCACACCTAAAATCGAGTCAAATTCGAATTGTTCAAGTGGATGTAGTAGTAATAAGATCAGCAAAGCCTTCTTTGGCCACTTCAGGAGCATTTACTAATATTCTAATAGTTGGCCCTCGCCATTATGGAAAAATCCTTTACGAAGGAGAGAATTTACATTTATATATGAAAAATCACGATCTGGTGATATAACGCAGGGTCTTCCAAAAGTGGAACAAGTGTTAGAAGTGCGTTCGATTGATTCAATATCGATGAGCCTAGAAAAGAGAGTTGAGGGTTGGAACGAGCGTATAACAAGAATTCTTGGAATTCCTTGGGGATTTTTGATTGGTGCTGAACTAACTATAGTGCAAAGCCTTATTTCTTTGGTTAATAAGATCCAAAAGGTTTCTCGATCCCAGGGGGTGGAGATCCATAATAGACATATATAAATTCTTGTACGTCACATCAAAAGTGTTGGTTTCAGAAGATGGAATGTCTAATGTTTTTTCACCTGGAGAACTAATTGGATTGTTGCGAGCGGAACGAACGGGGTGCTTTGGAAGAAGCGATCTGTTACCGAGCCATATTATTGGGAATAACGAAAGCATCTCTAAATACTCATTTTTGCATATCCGAAGCAAGTTTTCAAGAAACTGCTCGAGTTTTAGCAAAAGCCGCTCTCCTGGTTGAAAGGTCTGAAAGAGAACGTTGTTCTAGGAGGGATGATACCCGTTGGTACCGGATTCAAAGGATTAGCGCACCGTTCGAGGCAATATAACAACCTCAAATCAATAGCATTTCGTCAGAATAGGCATATTCAAATTACTTGTCAATAATTCCATCACATCCAAAGGGGCACCATAATAATAGTATAACTAGCTTTTTCAAAAAGACTTGCTATCCAAGTCCTCTTTTTCCACGAATTGGATATTCCCTTCCGCGGTGACAAAAATCATACCTCCAAGACAGTCCACAGGTCCTCCACCGGGCACTATGCACATTAGAGTTCCACTGAGCTCGAGCTCGGCCAAAAGTTCTAAAAACCTTCTCGGCGCAAAATCTTTGTCCTGTCCTAAAAAGATGGGCACGAAGACGAAATGAGAATAACGAGCGTGTGTGAATTGGGGAAAACTCACCCGAAATGCTCGATCAGAAAGAAATTTTATAAGATGGGTGTGATGATGGGAGCTACGGGTGCAGGTATTCCTGTCAAATTTGTGCCTTTGTTGTCTATGATAGATACCTGAAGAAAGGAAGAAAGAAGTCGCACAATCGAGGAATCGTTAATTTGACTTTCGACGTTTTGATAATAGACGAGATTGAGAAATCCTAATCGTAGACGCAGAAAAAGAAAAAAGTCAAAGGCTGCTCACCTGACCCCATCCAACGACTTTAGCGTAAAAATCTCGTCTATTCTTATTCTTTCGGTACGCAAAAGAACAAGGAAGAAAAACAGAATGGAGTTTCTCATTCAAGATCGCTTCGAGAGCCATAAGAACAAGTCTATCTTCGGGTTCTCTCTCGAGCGCGAAAGAGAGATTTGGCAATTCCGGATGTTCCATGAACGGAAAAAAGTCTTCCATAAGGTTGTCATCCTTTCCTTTTTCTATGAGTACGAGTTTCAAAGGATAAAATTCTTTCCCCTAGCACTTCATTTTCTATTTCCTGCACCCTCTCCTGACTCAACGAAAATTCGTCGCTAAATTTCCTAGACACTTTTTCAATCTCTACTGCTAGCATGTACACCAAATTCATTTAAAACTCTTTCCCCCCTCTTT